CTTATCGTGGAATAATCCATTTTGTTTTTTCCCCTTCAATCATAAATAAAATTCCCATCGGAAATTCCATCGGAACTTTTTGGATAAATAAGATCCACGAGATCCTTATTGCTACTAGTTATCGAGAATTTGAAAAAAGAATAGCTGCATTTGATCGAAAATCACTATCAACGGAAATTGGTAATGGTAATTTCTTGAATTTTATTAGTGAATTTGCTGTATTTTCCCAACAAGACAAAAATAATAATTATTCACAAGCAAAATTGTTATTCAATGCAGTTATAACTGATACCAACGAGCAAAAAATTAGAAACAAAGATCTTGAAATAGAAATAAAAGAAATAAGTAAAAAAATACCTCGATGGTCATATGAATTAATTGACGAGTTAGAACAGCAAGAGAGACAAAATGAAGAAGACGCGGAGGAGGATCATCAGATTCGTTCAAGAAAAGCTAAACGTGTAGTCATTTTTACTGATAATCAGCAAAATCCCGATACTTATACTACTACCCCAGATACTAATAATTCTGATCCAACAGATGAAGTCGCTTTAATACATTATTCTCAACAATCAGATTTTCGTCGAGACATAATAAAAGGATCCATGCGCGCTCAAAGACGAAAAATAGCAATTTTGGGATTGTTTCAAGCAAATGTACATTCCCCGTTTTTTTTTGACAGAATAGACAACCCCCCTCTTTTTTTGTTTGATATCTCCGAACTTATTAAATTAATTTTTCTAAATAGGATGGGTAAAAATAAAGAATTCAAAATTTCGGATTATGTGGAAGAAGATACAAACGAACAAGAGAAAAAAGAAGCGGACAAAAGAGCGACGGACAGACTAGAAGATCAAGCACGAATAGAAATAGCGGAAGCCTGGGATAGCATTATATTTGCTCAAATAATAAGAGGTTCAATCTTAGTAACACAATCAATTCTTAGAAGATATATTATCTTACCCTCATTGATAATAGTTAAAAATATGGGTCGTATGCTATTATTTCAATTTCCCGAGTGGTCCGAGGATTTAAAGGGTTGGAAGAGGGAAATGCATGTTAAATGCACCTATAATGGTGTTCCATTATCGGAAACAGAATTTCCAAAAAACTGGTTAATAGATGGTATTCAAATAAAAATATTATTTCCTTTCCGTTTGAAACCGTGGCACAGATCTAAACTAGCCTCCCCTTATAGAGATCTACTAAAAAATAAAGATAAAAAAAATGATGATTTTTGTTTTTTAACAGTTTTGGGAATGGAAGCTGAACTACCTTTTGGTTCTCCACGAAAAAGATCTTCATTTTTTGACTCCATTTTGAAAGAACTAAGAAAAAAAATTCTGAAATGGAAAACTAATTGTTTTCTAATTCTAATAGAAAGAACAAATTTCGTTCTAATAATCTCAAAAGAAATAAAGACATGGATTATAAAAAACATTATCTTTATACAAAGAATAATTAAAGAACTATTAAAAATCAATCCAACTCGATTTTTGGGGTTGAAAGAAGTATCTGGATCGAATGAAACTAAAAAAGAAAAAAATTCGAGAATCAGTAATAGTATTATTTATGAATCGTCCAGTCAAATTAAATCTCTTGATTGGACAAATTATTCACTGAACGAAAAAAAAATAAAAGATCTAACTGATAGAACAAATCGAATCAGAACTCAACTAGGAAAAATTCGAAAAGACAAGAAAAACAAAAAAAGTAATGATGCTGAAAGATTTGAATCTCCAAAAATTTATGGGCCGATGTTTAAAAGAAGAAATATTCGATTAATTCGTAAATCCCCTTTTTTTATAAAATTTTTCTTTGAAAGGATATATATATATATCTTCTTATTTATTATTAATATTCTTCAGATCAATACACCACTTTTTCTTGAATCAAAATATATATATATGAGTAAATACATTTCCAATATTAAAGCCAATCAAGAAGGTATTGATAAAACAAATCAAAATACAATTAACTTTAGAAAGTCCCTTTCTAATCTTAGTAAGAATTCAAAGAACTTATCCTCTTTGTCACAAGCATATGTCTTTTACAAATTATCACAAATCCAAGTTAATAACTTGGATAAGTTACGATTTGTCCTTCAATATAATGGAACATCCCTTTTTCTTATAAACGAAATAAAAGATTATTTTGGAATTGGAATAAATAAATGGAAAACAGGGTTAAGGGGTCATTATCAATATAATTTATCTAAGATTAGATGGTCTAAATTAGTACCAGGAAAATGGAGAAATAAAGTTAATCAGGGTTGGATGGCCCAAAATAAAGATTTAAACAAACGGGATTCTTATGAAAAAGACCAAGTAATTTATTATAAAAATAAAAAAGAAAATTATTATAAATTACCAAATCAAAAAGACTATGGATATGATCTTTTATCATATAAATCTATATCTTATGAAGATACGAAGAACTCATCTATTTATGTATCACCATTACAAGTAAACAATCGCCAAGGGATTTCTTCTAATTACAACACAAGGAAATACAAATTATTTGATGGAATGGGAGATATTCTTAGCAATAATTATCTAGAAAAAAATGGTATTGTGGATATGGATAAAAATCCGGATAGAAAATATGGGGATTGGAAAATGATCCATTTTTGTCTTAGAAATATGGTGGATATTGAGACCTGGATCAATACCAACAGTCATAAAAAGACTATTAATGGCAAAAAAATAGAGAAGAAAGGTCTGACGATTCATCAACAAATAAAGCCTTCGAATAAAAAAGGGTTTAATTGGATGGGAATGAATGAACAAATACGAAATCGTCCCATATCGAATCTTAAACTTTGGTTCTTCCCAGAATTTGCACTCCTTTATAATTCATATAAAATAAAACCCTGGTTCATACCCATCAAATTACTTCTTTTAAATTTTAATGGAGATGTAAATATTAGTGCAACTAAAAATATCAATGAAAATACAAAAAAGGATCTGTCATCGAATAAAACAAACTATCTTGAATTAGAAAATAGAAAGAAAAAAGAATCTCCAACTCGAGGGAATCCTAGATCAGATGCGCAAAACCGAAGGAATCACGGATCGGTTCAAGAAAAAGATCTTGAAGAAGATTATGGGATGGGATCAAACATAAAAAAACGTAGAAAGAAAAAAGAATACCAAAGCAATACAGAAGCGGAACTACATTTATTTCTTAAAAGATATTTGCTTTTTCAATTGAGATGGGATGATTCTTTCAATCAAAGAATGCTCAATAATATCAAGGTATATTGTTTCCTGCTTAGATTGATAAACCCAAGGGAAATTGCTATATCCTCTATTCAACGGGGAGAAATTAGTCTGGATATAATGCTGATTCAGAAAGATTTAACTCTTACAGAATTAATGAAAAAGAGTATATTTATTATTGAACCGGTGCGTCTGTCTGTTACAAAGGATGGAAAATTTCTTATGTATCAAACCATAAGTATTTCATTCGTTCATAAGAGTAAGGACAGAACTAATCAAGGAAACCAAGAAAAAAGATATATTGATAAATCCATTGCAAGACATCAAAAAATAACTGAAAATCAAAACAAAAATCATTATGTTTTGCCCGTTCCTGAAAATATTTTCTCACTTAGACGTCGTAGAGAGTTTAGAATTCTAATTTGTTTGGATTCCCGAAATGGTAACGGTCGCGATAGAAATCTAGTATTTTGCGATGGGAAAAACATAAAAAACTGCGATAAATTTTTGGATAAAAGCACAAATCTTGAGATAGAGAAAAAGAAATTAATCAAATTATTTCTTTGGCCAACCTATCAATTAGAAGATTTAGCTTGTATGAATCGCTATTGGTTTGATACCACTAATGGCAGCCATTTTAATATGGTAAGGATACATATGTATCCACAATGAAAGAGGGTGATAGATTTTATCTATATATCCTGTCCTGTAGCATATCTGATATATGAAAGCAACCGCATATACACACATATACACATGTGCTATCTTACATTTCATTCTTATACATGATACTAATTCAATGACGTTGATGTATCAATTAGATCTATAAATAACTCAACGGAATCCTTTTATTTTAATTATTTCCATTTTTAGCTCTAAAACTTATTATCTTTTATAAGTGCTGTCCTTTTCTTTTATATTTCTATACTATACGACTTAAATTGAAAATTAGATTGATCATTGACTCATTTTTTTTGATAAAAAAATGATTTGATAAAATTAGGAGTCCATAATTTAATTAAGTATACCCGATTAAAGTGGTTGGCATTATTATAATTTTTTTTTATTTCTGATCGGTAAAAGTTAGATCTTTAAGCACGAAAATAAAAAGGGGGAGAATTTTTAGTTTTATGGTAAAAAATGCATTCAGTTCAGTTTTTTTGCAAGAAGAAAAAGAAAAAAACCAGGGGTCTGTTGAATTTCAAGTTTTCAGTTTCACCAATAAGATACGAAGACTTACTTCACATTTAGAATTGCACAGAAAAGACTATTTATCTCAGCGAGGTCTACGTAAAATTCTGGGAAAACGTCAACGATTACTGGCTTATTTGTCAAAGAAAAATAGAGTACGTTATAAAGAATTAATTGGTCGGTTAGATATTCGGGAACTAAAAACTCACTAATTTGAAGAACCTTAAATTATTTGATTTATTATATCTTGAATTTGGATAAATTTATTTTTGTTTTCAATAATTCATGGAAGCATGGAAGAATGAATCGGGGAAAAACCTATGAATGTACCAGCTACCAGAAAAGACCTCATGATAGTAAATATGGGTCCTCACCACCCATCCATGCATGGGGTTCTTCGGCTCATCATTACTCTAGATGGTGAAGATGTTATTGACTGTGAACCAATATTGGGTTATTTACACAGAGGGATGGAAAAAATTGCGGAAAACCGAACAATTATACAGTATCTGCCTTATGTAACACGTTGGGATTATTTAGCTACTATGTTCACAGAAGCAATAACCGTAAATGCACCAGAGCAATTAGGAAATATTCAAGTACCGAAGAGAGCCAGCTATATCAGAGTAATTATGTTGGAGTTGAGTCGTATAGCTTCTCATTTATTATGGCTTGGTCCCTTTATGGCAGATATTGGTGCACAAACCCCTTTCTTCTATATTTTTAAAGAAAGAGAATTAGTATATGATTTATTCGAAGCTGCCACTGGTATGAGAATGATGCATAATTATTTTCGTATCGGAGGAGTGGCTGTTGATCTACCTCATGGCTGGATAGATAAATGTTTGGATTTCTGTGATTATTTTTTAACAGGGATTTCTGAATATCAAAAACTTATTACACGAAATCCTATTTTTTTAGAACGAATTGAGGGAGTGGGTATTATTAATGGAGAGGAAGCAATAAATTGGGGTTTATCAGGACCAATGCTACGAGCTTCCGGAATACAATGGGATCTTCGTAAAATTGATAATTATGAGTGTTATGACGAATTTGATTGGGAAATAAAATGGCAAAAAGAAGGAGATTCGTTAGCTCGTTATTTAGTACGAATAAATGAAATGACGGAATCTATAAAAATTATTCAACAAGTTCTGGAAGGAATTCCAGGGGGGCCCTATGAGAATTTAGAAATCCGATGCTTTGATAGAGTAAGCGATCCTGAATGGAATGATTTTGAATATAGATTCATTAGTAAAAAACCTTCGCCCACTTTTGAATTACCGAAACAGGAACTTTATGTGAGAGTCGAAGCACCAAAGGGAGAGTTGGGAATTTTTTTGATAGGGGATCAAAGTGTTTTTCCTTGGCGATGGAAAATCCGACCACCCGGTTTTATCAATTTGCAAATTCTTCCTCAGTTAGTTAAAAGAATGAAATTGGCTGATATTATGACGATACTAGGTAGTATAGATATCATTATGGGAGAAGTTGATCGTTGAAATGATAATGGATACAACAGAAGTACAAGATATCAATTCGTTTTCAAAATTGGAATCCTTAAAGGAGGTCTATGGGATTATATGGATGCTTATCCCCAGCTTTACTCTTGTATTGGGAATTACAATAAGTGTACTAGTAATTGTATGGTTAGAAAGAGAAATATCCGCAGGGATACAACAACGTATTGGACCTGAATACGCCGGCCCTTTTGGAATTCTCCAAGCGCTAGCAGATGGGACAAAACTACTTTTAAAAGAAAATATTATTCCATCTAGAGGAGATACCAGTTTATTCAGTATCGGACCATCCATAGCGGTCATATCAATTCTACTAAGTTATTCGGTAATTCCTTTTGGCTATCACCTTGTGCTAGCCGATCTCAATATTGGTGTTTTTTTATGGATCGCTATTTCAAGTATTGCTCCCATTGGACTACTTATGTCAGGATATGGATCAAATAATAAATATTCTTTTTTGGGTGGTTTACGAGCTGCTGCTCAATCAATTAGTTATGAAATACCATTAACTCTATGTGTATTATCAATATCTCTACGTGCGATTCGTTGATACATAAACTTTTCCTATTCCTTTTGACTTTATTTCTAGGAAAGGTTTGAATAGATATCCTCATTTATTTGTTTATCATTTTGGTTGACGAACTAAATCAGATAGTTATATGAGTGAAAGAAAACAGCTTAGAAGTTCGCAGTAAAAAGATCGAGTCTCATTTCCTATGTACCAGGATTAAGCAAAAGTAAATATAAGCAGTAGAGGCTGTTTACCCCAAGATTGGTTGATTGAACATCATATCATAGCTTGAAGCGGGTGCAAAAGATCAACTGTATGGAGTTTTCACTATCGTTTGTATGTATTTACATACATGTATTACCATAACGGGTGATTCCGCAAAAATAAGTGGATGGTTAGAAACACCAAAATTACACAAAGGATTAGTAATAGATATTATGTAAATTATCCAAAGGGACATTTCTGCATAAAAGGAATACTAATTGGGGCTTTAAGTTGGTAGAAATGATCAGGTAGTACTCCCTACGATTCCGATCCAGAGTATGTTCCTATCCACCAATTAAAGAAATAACTATTAAGAACGAAATAATCCTTTACTTTTTTTCAATACCCTTTTGAGAAAGACGAGTAGGAACGAAAAAAAAAAGAATGAAATAAAAAAATAGAGATCTTTTTATTTTTTTTATATCTATATAATGTAATGTCTAATTCTTTTTCGTAATCAAAACTATGGGTTGAAATATCTATGGATATTTATATTTACACAAGGAGTATTTTATTTACGGATTTCATTATTACTCAAAAATAATTATTAAATAAAGTGATAAAATAAAGGATGAGATCAATTCAGAAGTACTTATTAGTATTATAGTAGACAGAATTCCATTGGTCTAATTCGGGGCCTTTCAATAGATTTTTACTCTATCTAGAACATATCAAGATAAAGAATGCTGATCCGGTCCTTAGATTTATTTGTGATTCTCGAGGAGCCGTATGAGGCGAAAATCTCACGTACGGTTCTGTAATAGCGATGGGAACAGTGATGTTATCACCGACTATGATTATCTAACAGTTCAAGTACAGTTGATATAATTGAGGCACAGTCAAAATACGGTTTTTGGGGGTGGAATTTGTGGCGTCAACCTATAGGGTTTATCATTTTTCTAATTTCCTCCCTAGCAGAATGTGAGAGATTACCTTTTGATTTACCAGAAGCAGAGGAAGAGTTAGTAGCAGGTTATCAAACCGAATATTCGGGTATAAAATTTGGTTTATTTTATGTTGCTTCCTATTTAAATCTACTAGTTTCTTCATTCTTTGTAACAGTTCTTTATTTGGGTGGGTGGAATCTATCTATTCCTTACATATTTATTCCTCAACTTTTTGAAATAAATAAAGCTAGTGGAGTTTTTGGAACAATACTTGGTCTTTTTATTACATTAGTGAAAACATATTTGTTTTTGTTCATTCCTATAACAACAAGATGGACTTTACCTAGGCTAAGAATGGACCAATTATTAAATCTTGGATGGAAATTCCTTTTACCTATTTCTCTAGGTAATCTATTATTAACAACTTCTTCCCAACTCCTTTCCCTGTAAATAAACTATTTTTTATTCACAACTTGTATCAAACAAGAGAAAGAAAAAAATTACTCATAGATATTCACGATATGTTCCCTATGGTAACCGGGTTCATGAATTATGGTCAACAAACAGTACGAGCTGCAAGGTACATTGGTCAAAGTTTCATGATTACCTTATCCCACACAAATCGTTTACCTGTAACTATTCAATATCCTTATGAAAAATTGATCACATCGGAGCGTTTCCGCGGTCGAATTCACTTTGAATTTGATAAATGCATTGCTTGTGAAGTATGTGTTCGTGTATGTCCTATAGATTTACCTGTTGTTGATTGGAAATTGGAAACGGATATTCGAAAGAAACAATTGCTTAATTACAGTATCGATTTCGGAATCTGTATCTTTTGTGGTAATTGTGTTGAGTATTGCCCAACAAATTGTTTATCAATGACCGAAGAATATGAGCTTTCAACTTATGATCGTCACGAATTGAATTATAATCAAATAGCTTTGGGTCGTTTACCAATGCCAGTAATTGACGATTATACAATTCGAACAATTTTGAATTCGCCTCAAATAAAATCAAATAAAAAATAAATAAACCTCATGCTTCAAGAACAATTAAAAATTACTAAGGTTCCATTTTTTTTTTTGATAAAAAAATGAGTTTTATTTTTCCTTGGCCAATAATTAATTATACAATAAAAATACCGACTATTGATTGATTGGCGAGAAACCAGGCTTCATTTGGATTAAAAATCTAGTTAGATATTCGTAATTATTTTGACAGATATAGCTTGTTTAAACTCCCATTTAGCATTTTTTATTAAAGAATAAGATTTAAGATTGATCCAATTATTTGATCCACATTAATTCACATCCATTCTAATTTATTAACATTTAGAATAAAATTCATAAAAACGTATCATCAAAAAATAGGGTAATTTTCCTGGTCAAGTCAATAAGGTCATGAAAGATTTTCGATTTAGTTATTATTTTACATATATAATGGATTTACCGGGACCAATACATGATTTTCTTTTAGTGTTTCTGGGATTGGGTCTTATATTAGGAGGTCTGGGAGTGGTATTACTTACCAATCCAATTTATTCTGCATTTTCATTGGGATTAGTTCTTGTTTGTATATCTTTATTCTATATTTCATCAAATTCCCATTTTGTAGCTGCTGCACAGCTCCTTATTTACGTAGGGGCTATAAATGTTTTAATCATATTTGCTGTGATGTTTATGAATGGTTCAGGATCTTACAAAGATTTGACTCTTTGGACCGTTGGGGATAGGGTTACTTCGGTGGTTTGTACAAGTATTTTTGTTTCACTAATTACTATTATTCCAGATACTTCATGGTATGGTATTATTTGGACTACAAGATCAAATCAGATTATAGAGCAAGATTTGATAAGTAATAGTCAACAAATTGGGATTCATTTAGCAACAGATTTTTTTCTTCCATTTGAACTTATTTCCATAATTCTTTTAGTTGCTTTGATAGGTGCAATTGCTGTGGCTCGTCAGTAATAAATTATCAATCCAAATAAAACTTTGTTCCGGGTTTCCATTCTATTTGAAGATTGTTCATATATCATATAGAAAATTTAAATGTTTTTATTTCAATATATTACTACCAATAAAATAGATTGATTTATTTGTCTTTGTTACAAGCTCCGTACTTATTATATTCTAGTCAATTAAATCGGTTTAATTGTTATTCATCTTGAAATGCATCGATATCGATAAGGAGTTGGTCAATGATGCTCGAACATGTACTTATTTTGAGTGCTTATTTATTTTCTATTGGTATCTATGGATTGATCACGAGTCGAAATATGGTTCGAGCCCTTATGTGTCTTGAACTTATACTGAATGCAGTTAATCTAAATTTAGTAACATTTTCAGATTTTTTTGATAATCGCCAATTAATAGGAGACATTTTCTCAATTTTTGTTATAGC